AGCATTGGGTCGAACTCTTCTTTGGTGTCAAGGTAATAGCTATGAATAGTCATCGACTTCCGGGAAAGGGTAAAAGAACAGGACGCATTATGGAACATACAATGCATTACCGACGTATGATCATTACCCTTCAACCGGGTTATTCTATTTTCCCTCTTAGAAAGAGAAATCGAATACAAATAAACAAATATGTTCTATTTCGAGAAGAAAGACCCGCGCTTTCTACTTGTTGCAGAAGAATTATTCTTGTCTCGAAAAAGAAATATGTTACTCCTTAATCAAGATATATATTGTACACCAACTGATAATAATCGTAATCTACACTCCCGAGGACCTTCTAGAAATAGAAGGTTTGGGGGCTAAAGATAGAGACGAGATTGTCAGAAAAGTACACTATCTTTTTTATTAATAATTCGTACACTTTAACAGACTGATTTTTTTCTAACTCTCAGAAACTGAAATTTCTACCAGAGTGGTATATCATCCTATTAAAAAGGAAAGATCCACATGTCATGTTTATTCCAGAATTAGGCTTGTCTCGAAGAGTCACTGTTTTACTCATTCAAGACGGCATATATACGATAGAAGAACTGATAATGAATGATCGTAATCTACACTCGCAATGACCTTCTAGAAATAGAAGGTTTGGAAAATGAAGATAGGGACGAAATTGTCAGAAAAATACACGATTTTCTTAATTCGAAAAACAATCAAGAATCGCCGGAATAATTCTACAATAATGAAGGGGAATTCTTGGTAAAACTTGTTCCTACCGACTGAACAAATGATTATTCATGATTTCATACTGGCTTCAAATTAGAGAAATGTTATGGTAAAACTTCGTTTGAAACGATATGGTAGAAAGCAACGTGCGACTTGAAGGACACGATCCGTTGTGGATTTTTACACCCACCACTTTATATAAGAATGAAGGTGCTCGTGGCTCGACATCGGTTGTTCTGTTCCACTGGAACCTCTCCTTTATTTTTTTTTTTGGGGGGGGTTGTAATGTAAATAGTCGATGATGAAGCTCGAGTAGAAAGTATTGATTCATTTCTCAGGGGCAAGGATCTAGGGTTAATGCCAATCAATAAATTGGAACAACTTCGTAAGTATATCTTCGATATGGAAATTGAAAAGGTTCCAATCGAAAAGAAAAATTTCTTAGAATTGACAAAACTCTTTCGATACAAAATCTATCACGTGGGAATCAACCGTTTGTATGATTCTTTGATAGAAGATAGAAAGAAATCACAAAAAAAGGCAGGTTGCTGCCATTTTGAAAGGATTAAAAATCACCGAAGTTATGTCTAAACCTAATGATTTAAAACAAAGAAAAGATAAAGGATCCCAGAACAAGGAAACACCCTTTCAATTGTCTCAATAACTAGACCAGAAAAAAATCCAATACAAATAGATTTGTAAACGAGCCAAACAAAAAGGAAAAGGGTTTAAAGACCACTCAAAAAATGAAATGCCTTAAAGATTTTCCTTTGAGCTATTTGAGAGTTATTCAACTTGAGTTATGAGTACGAATGGTTTTTTTGTTTTCAGGAAGGAAGAATAAAAAAGGACTTCAATCATAATCTAATGATCATTTTATAGACCCATTTGCCATTGTTATTATATATAATACATAATAAAAAAATAGAACTTGGAATCATTTTTTCTCGAGCCGTACGAGGCGAAAACTTCCTATACGTTTCTAGGGGGGGGTATTATTCATCTACATCTATCCCAATGAGCCGTCTATCGAATCGTTGCAATTGATGTTCGATCTCGAAGAGAAGGAAGAGATCTTGGGAAAGTGGGTTTTTATGATCCGATAAAAAATCAAACTCATTTAAATGTTCCTGCTATTCTATATTTCCTTGAAAAGGGTGCTCAACCTACAGAAACGGTTCAGGATATTTTTAAAAAGGCAGAGGTTTTTAAAGAATTTCGCCCTAAATTAAAGGGAATTTCAAATTAAGGAAATACAAAAAGTAGAGAAATTTTCTCTACTTTTTGTATTTCCTCTTTTGTTCTATTCGTACCTATTCATGATTCCATACCGGTTCCAAATTAGAGATAAACTAGTTCAGTTTTAGTTTGATTTAAATTCAATTTATACCAAATATGGATAAAATTCGCAAAAACCCGGCTCCTTCTGGTGCAGAGAATTCTGGTATTGAAAAAAAAAAAGAAGGAGAGCTCCTTGACAAGATTGGTTCAGTATTGGATATAGGCTTTCCGGCAGACAAGATGCCTAAGGTTTTGAACGCCTTAATTATTAAGGAGCAAAATAGCTTCGAGGATTACACCTATGTCATTTGCGAAGTCCAACATATACTCGAGAACAATCGAGTTCTCGCTCTAGCTTTACTTTCTAAGGGTCATCTAAAGAAAGGAATGAAAGTGTTGGACACGGGAGCTCCTCTAAGTGCTCTAAGAGGTAGGGAGGAGAGGTTTGAAGGTTTCACCATGTACATTGATGAGATTAGAAACCCTTATTCCTTTT